ATAACCTAGAAAGTCTAGGGAATGGTTGGGTAATTGGTTTATATAGATCCTTCTTGGTTGAGACCACACATAAAAACGACATTGCCAGAAATTGGAAAGATAATATTTCCATTTATTCATCAGAAGAGGCGTCCCTTTTGAAGCCAGAATTACTTTTCCTTGATACCTAACATAATGCATGAAAGGATCCTTTAACAACCATGGAATGGCCTGAAAATCCTTAGTAAAGATATCCACGATCTGTTCTATTTTTTCATGTAAATATATTCGCTCAAGAAGGGTTCCAAAAGATCTTGATCGTAAATGAGAAGATTGGTTACGGAGAAAAATGAAAATGGATTCGTATTCACGGACATGAGAATTATATAAGAACAGGAGCAATCTTTGATTTATTTTTGAAAGGGTGGAAATAGATTTATTTGTAGAAATAAAACTATTCCAATTATGAGTCTCGTGGAAAAAGAATCGTAAAAAATGCAAAGAGGAAGCATCTTTCACCCAATAACGAAGAATTTGAATCAAGATTTCCAGATGGGCAGGATAGGCTATTAGTATATTTGACACATAATTTAAACGGGAAAATTTATCCTCTAAAAAAGGAAATATTGAATGAATTGATCGCAAATTATGAGATTCCTCTTTTTTTTTAGCTTCTAGAGAAGATACTAAATGTAGGGAAAATGGAATTTCCACAATGACTGCAAATCCCTCTGGTATCATTTGAAAATACAAATTTTTGTTATGCCCTAAAAATGGATTTTGGTTAAAATCATTAGAAGAAATAAACAAACAATTCTGTTGATACATTCGAGTAATTAAACGTTTCGCAATTAGTAAACTGAATTTATTGTCAGAACCCACATTTTCTAACATAATTGATCTGGTTAAACCACGATCATGAGTAAGTGAATAAATATATTCTTGAAAGATAAGTGGATATAAAAAGTCAAAGTTATGTTGACGAGATCTATCCCGTTCTAAATATCTTTGGAATTCCTCCATTTGAAAAATTCGATTTAAACCAAGGGATTTCTTGAGTTATCAAATAACACATAGTGCGATACAGTCAAAACAAGGTATTTATGCTAAAACAAAGAATAGATACCCCGGGTATAGGTCGATTCATCAACGGATTCTATCCTTTTCTTTTTCCATCGAATTAATCGGTTTATGTGATAACAAGATGATTAGAAATCCTTTATTTTTTCAGCCCAATCGATCTTTTGATTTTAGAAAAAATTATCTTTATCAATATGCCCCTTCTTTTACACATTCATCTCCATTCGATTCTAGAATGGCGAATAGTTAGGATTCATTAAAAAAATCAACAATCAACCCCCACTCATGAGAGAAGTCTTTCCCGCGCCAGGCACTAATATTTTTTTAACATATAATCAGATTAGGTAATCATTCCAAAATTAAGAACAGAAGCTCGTTGCTTTTTTCTTTACCTATAATTAATTGGAGACCTAATGTCTCTACCCATTTATTAACTCAACTCAATTTAAAATTCTTTTTGTTCCAGCCCAACAAAAAATTCAAAAAAGGTTTTGTACCGATCCGGTAAGACTGAAAGATTCTCAAAATTCTCCATTGATACGACATGCTGCTTTTTCCATTCATTCCCTTTCAGGATCAGTCGTGGTCTTACAAACTCTACCGATGGTATGGACGAATCCCTTGCTTCATCCAAATGTGTAAAATATTTTAGACGCACTTAAAAGCCGAGTACTCTACCGTTGAGTTAGCAACCCGAATAAAATAAGTTAAGAAGATGTGTAGATAAAATCAAAATAAATAAACAGATTGGATTATACGATTAAAACATTGAACTAGCAAGAAATCTAAAAAAGCATTTTCTAATTGATTCTGAACCTAAAAATAGATCAGATACAAATCCAAGAGATTCTCAAATAAATAAATGCCAAAATTTATAGATATAGACCGCCTCTGACTCTTATGTCATCCATTTCTTTAAGTAAAGTAAAAAACCAAATTTAAATTTATCGAACGAAGATAAATAAATCCACTTATTAATGATCGAATTATATGTGTTCGATATACTGTTGTCAATATAAATGCTGAGAAAATCAAAAAGGACTCGTGTTGGATTGGCACTCCATATCTAATCTACATAGATACAAAAGAAAGTGTCGATGGAAGAATAAACTAAGTAGAGGAAAAAATCTCGGGTTTACTCATTCAATAGATATTAAGTAAAATAAGCAAGCTTGATCCTCTGTTTGTTATTTGTTAGTACAATTCCAACAACCTACCTGATTGAAGTGAATATCATAATTTTAGATTTCTATTTTTCGATCCAATTACTTCATTTATTCACTTGATCTTTTTTCTATACATTTGATTTCTATCTATAACAACAAAAATCAATTTTTGTTGTTATAGGTATTTTAAACAAGCAATAATAAATTCATATGAATAGAGCAAAAACAAAAAAGGATAGTAGAAAAAAGTTATACAAAGCTATATGTATTTCATTAATTGAATTTCTTTTAATTACGATGAAGTTCCTTAAAAACCTCCGCCCTCTTTAAAATATCATCCACAGTTACTGTAGGTTGAGCGCCTTTTTTAAGAAAATATAGAATAGCAGGAATATTCAAATAAGTTTGATTTTTTATCGGATCATAAAAACCCACTTTGCGAATATCCCTTCCTTCTCTTCGAGATCGAACATCAATTGCAACGATTCGATAGACAGTTCATTGGGATAGATGTATATGAGCAATACCCCCCCTAGAAACGTATAAGAAGTTTTTTCCTCATACGGCTCAAGAAAAAATGATTCGAAGTTATGTCTATGTATAGATTTAGAATGTCAACATAGGTTCATAAAATCATTAATTTGATTCGATCATGATTTTTTTCTTTTTCAAAAAAAAAAAAGAAAAAAATCATTCATACTCATAACTCAAGTTAGATAACTTCCAAATCGCTCAAAGGAGAACCCCTAAGCATTTCTATTTATTGAGTGGTCTCTAACCTCCTTTTTGTCTCGTTTTTGTTTCGAATCTATTAGGGTTTATCACTCGAATCCAGTTGGTGAGACAATCAAAATGGGCTTTACTTGTTTCAGGATCTTTTATCTTTGCTTTGAATCATTAGGTTTAGACATTACTTCGGTGCTCCTTAAATCCTTTCAAAATGGCAGCAACGTACCCTTTTTGCGATTTCCTTCTATAAAAGAATCATAAGAACAGTTGATTCTTGCGTGATACACTTTTGATCTAAAGATTTTTATCAAGTCCAACAAATTTTCCTTTTGGATTTGAAACTTGCTTGAATTGGACCCCTTTGATTTATATATCCAAAATATATTTACGAAGTTGGAACAACTTATTGATTGGCACTAACCCTAGATCTTTGCCCCCGAGAAATGAATTAATACTTTCGACTCGAGCTCCATCATGTACTATTTACTTACATTACAACCCAACAAGGGGTTCGAGTGAACAGAACAAATGATGTCGAGCTAAGAGCACTTCTATTCCTATATAAAATTTAAAATGGTGGATGTAAGAATCCACAGCTAATCATGTCCTTCAAGTCGCACGTTGCTTTCTACCGCATCGTTTCAAACGAAGTTTTACCATAACATTCCTCTAATTTGAAACCGATATGAAATTGATTCAATTATGGAATCATGAATAGTCATTGCTTTAACTAGTACCCAATACATAGAAATCTATACTTATTTTCTTCTTTTCTATATCTATTAGAGATGAGTAGATATTTTTCTAAAGAAGTCTCAACACGAATTTCCCCCTTATTTTATCCTATTGAAATGAAATAGTTAAAATAAAGAAACACAAATAAATGAGTTCTTTTTGAATCTGCATCTTCAAGTGATTTGATAAGACGGATTCGATAGCCTTACATTTCTCATTTCTTAGAATACTAAGGACTCCATTAAATGGAATTCAAAAATGGAATACTTCGACGTCATTATTTGAATAAAGTTTTATAATAAAGCCCACATTTAATCATCATAAAAAAGATAAATGCATCATCTTTCTTTGCAAATCGAGTCATTAATGATTTAAAGCATAAAGCAAATAGCTAGTATAGATCGAAAAACGAATTCTTTTTTTGTTTTCACAGAATAGATAAAAAAGACTGATGTAAGAAAGGACTTAGGTCGTTAGTCTTTCATCTGCTTGCTAAAATCAGAATCAGAAGAATAGTGGATTCCATATTTATCAGATAAACCGAACAATTGCCACTAAAAAGATCGCGATTCTATATTAAATTATCGATAGTAGATGTTAAATATTTAAGACATCCCAAACGTTTTTCACAAAAATAGAAACGCCGCGTCCTCTGAAATCGAACAGTAACAATCCTTAGTATAATAATACAAAAAAGGCATATAAACATTTCTTTTATATGTATTTTGTTTGACTTGAAGTTTAGCAATCTTTCTGTAATCTTTTCACAAAGTAAAGTGGATAGAATCTATGAATAAATCCCCGTCTCAATCGTTACATAAATTTCCAAGATTTATTAGAACCAAACTCGAAATACATAAAATAAAAAAGGGTTCAAATATCTAAATAAGGGGCTCAAAGAATCTACATCTGTTACATATTCAACTTAATTCTTTGTTAAAGTTAATAAGATCAGACAGACACAGATATTGAAATGGAAACCTTCCATTATCATTACTGATTTATTTCTATCTACTCCCGGAATTCCATGGGTATGATGAGTCATAAATAACAAAAGATCTTATTTTAGACGATGCTAGATAAAATAGTCTAAGTATAAAGTCAAACAGGTCCAGATTAAGTCCTTGCTCCTATTTTTTATTTTACCCTAACCAGTTTTAAGAGACTCAATCCTTGATTAAATTCAATTAATTAATATCAAAAGCCCTTCCCCTCTTGTTTATTGTTTAAAATTCAGAGAATTCATAATTTGGATGCCTCATTTAATTTCTAATTTATTTAGAATTTAAGGGATAGGGAATAGAGAGACTTTTCTTTCGTATTGCAATTCAGAATTCAGCATTGAAAAATCGATATGAGACATAAGGTTTTTCTAAGTAACTAACTTCAATATGAAGGATCAAACTCTTATCATCTTGTTGATTTATATTCCCATCTTACTTGGATCAGAAATAAATTCAGTTACTTACATCCGCATGCCATTTGAATTCGACTTAGTTTGTGAAAAAGATATGATTTTTTTCTGAATCATGAAAAATCAGAAACAAGAATCACATTTTAGACTCTTACTCTTACACGGAAAGTTGTTCAAAAAAGTAACCTTTATTCTGACAAAATGGGTATGTACGTTCTGGGACGGAAGGATTCGAACCTCCGAATAGCGGGACCAAAACCCGTTGCCTTACCACTTGGCCACGCCCCATTTCGATTTCTATTCAACACTAATAAAACTAATACTGGTATTGGTTGTTCGTCAATTCGGGTCCAACTAGTTCTGGAATAAATTAAAGTGTTGCTAGGATTTTGACACATATAGATAGATATCGAATGAAACTCAATTCATTGATCATTACAGATAATTCAATTTAAATATTGTATGAAAGTATAATTTCTTCTATTCCATTTTAAGTTTGAGAATTGAAGGATTTTTGATTGGGCCAGTTCAAAGAAAAAGGGGCATTTTTTTGTCAACCTTACTTTTTTTCATTTTTATATTTATTTTCTATTAAAAACTCAATCAAAATGCAATTATTTCCAAGAAGAAAATGTTTGTTATGCTTAATATCTTTAGTTTGATCTGTCTTAATTCTGCCCCTTATTCGTATTCTATTTATTCGAGTAGTTTTTTCTTTGCCAAATTTCCCGAGGCCTACGCTTTTTTGAATCCAATTGTAGATGTTATGCCAGTCATACCTGTACTCTTTTTTCTTTTAGCATTTGTTTGGCAAGCTGCGGTAAGTTTTCGATGAGATCTTTAATACTGTCCTAGAAAAATTCATGATTTATACTGTAAAACTTATCTTATTAATTGTTAGAATTTTTTGTTTTTGTTATCGAATAAATCCGATCACCCCATTTTGGCCCTTTTCGAATACCAGGAAAAGACCCCATGTAAGGTCCCCTAACAATATCTAATTATGGATAGGAAAGAAAATTTTTGAAATGAAAGACTCTTATTACAAATGAATTTCTGAGGATTTTTTGCTATTTCTAGAAGCACCACTTTTGTTCTTGGTGTCAAAAAAAATAGGATATGTGATATAAAACCAGAGAATCTATTCTCTTTTTTCCCAAAAATGATCTTGGAGATTGTGTAATGCTTACTCTCAAACTCTTCGTTTACACAGTAGTGATATTCTTTGTTTCTCTCTTCATCTTCGGATTCCTGTCTAATGATCCAGGACGTAATCCTGGGCGTGAAGAATAAAAAAAAAGTATTTTTCATTTTCTTTTAACTTTTCATATTATCTATTACACACGTTTAACTATGAAGAAAAAAGGTTTGAGAAATTCAAAGCAAAAGATAAATTAAATACCAAGTCATCAACGGAAAGGGAAAGAGAGGGATTCGAACCCTCGGTACGACTAATTCGTACAGCGGATTAGCAATCCACCGCTTTAGTCCACTCAGCCATCTCTCCCAACCGAAAAGAGCTAATTATGATGTTACATTATACATAAAGTAAGGCTTGAAAAATATCTTTCTTTATTATAGAGATATATACAACTTTTATCAGCAATATGGCCCGGCTGGGTATTCACCTAGCGGGGCCCGATTTTGCCCCAATGAATCATAAATAAAAAAATGAGTTATCTAATTTGAAAACAAAAATGTTTCTTTTTATTATTGAAGCAACAACAATAAGATTCTATATCTTATGCTTCTTATAATATAGAACCGTAATTTTCTTTTTTTCTTTACTTGAATAAAAAGAATAAAAAACGAGACTATGAATTCTTGCACCATGCATTTTGATTTACGACTTCAGCGGTTTTGTCAATTTGTATCTGTCAAAACGCCGATAGCAAAAATAGAGACCATTCTTGAGTTATTTAAATGGACCCTCTTTTCCTAATCTAAGTTCCTTACTGAAAAGTCAAATGTGATGTTTACAATTATTTTCGGATCCTATCTTAATTATGCCCAATTCCCTTGTTCGACAAAAAGTATATTTCTATATAATAATCGCATTGTAGCGGATATAGTTTAGTGGTAAAAGTGCGATTCGTTCTATTAACCCCCTGAACTATTAAGGGGTCTTTCGATTTTATTTATATTTCGATCAAAAACTTTATTTCGTAAAAGGATTTAATCCTTTACCTCTACTTCTCATTTCAACGAGAGACTCGAGGAAAAAGATACATTCTCGTAATTTGTATATCTTAAAGGTTAATTAAAAATGGAAAGATTGGATTATGAAATTGCGAAACAGAATTTTCTTTTTTGAACCAATTGAATGAGTATGAGTAAAAGATCCATGGATGAAGATAGAAAAGCGGATTTCTAAGCGTAACTAAATCTTCAATTCTT